TTCCAACAAGTAAAAAAGGGGGGAATTTCCTTATTTCGAAATGGTTGATTATGAGATATTTCGATTTGTTTCTGATTTTTTATTGAATTGAGTTGTGTATATTTCGATACATATAAAAGATCCCCAAAAGAGTTTTATTTTATACTTGTTGCATATATGTCTGCTTTGACTCGAATGAATGTTCTGAAGAAACCTCAATTAAGTTATGTTATAGAAAAAGAGGATTCTTGCGTTTTTACCCTCCTGCTGAGAAAGCATTGATTTCTTGGCTCATTTCTTAAAATACTTCAATTGGTACACGCAAGAAATAGGCCAATTCAGCAGCTTTTTGTTCCATTTCCCGTGGAGTAAAATTCTCATCAGTACGAGTCAATGGAATGGCTCCCTGGCCTCTGATATCCATATAAAGGACACGACGAGCATAAATACCTTCTTTAACTTCTATTCTGACGGACTGAATATCTTTTATAAGAAATCGGAGGAAGACGCGACGATTTTTTCCAGGAAATCCCCACCGAAAGATACACACTATTCCGTCTTTTCTATCAAATCGATCATAACCACTACCTACATTCCACGAAATTGTGCACCACAAATAGGAGCTAATAAAAAGACCCGCGATCCCATAGAAAGACATCACAATTCCTTGTGGAAAAAAAACTATTTCCTGAGACGGAAATAAAGATATCAAATTTCTACCAAGATAACTGGAGGTTCCAACCAACAAGAATCCTAATGAACCTAAAAAAAGGATAACAGCCCAGCAGAAATTACTTGTTTTTCGAGCCCCCGTTATAGGTTCTATCCATATATGTTCTGATCGACAACTCATACTTGATCCGGTTGCGTTTTTTGGAATTGAGAGAATACCCCAAATGAATTTGACTTTAGTCCTTTTGTTTCCGAAGTAACTCGCATCAACTAGCACTAGTTTGATGTGAACCTTTAGGAGTAATTCATTAAATTGGTTAGATCTAAACTAATAACATACCCTTCGTATGATCTCACTAAAGATAGCCACATACATATAGATAGACCAACTTTACAGTTCAGCCATCCGTCAATTCGGGTCTATTTGAAAATAGCTAGAATACATTTACCCCTAATACCATTTTCTGCAGACATAAGAGTTTTTCGGCGGAAGCCGCTTATACCATATTTTGCTAAATGGATATCTGTGTTATGATACAAGCGTCAGTTTTGAAAAAAAAAAATAGATGAGATTTTGTCCCATCGGCTCTAAACAATCTTGTTTTTTTGAACATGAAGAAATAAAGAAGCCATTGCGATTGCCGGAAAGACTAGGCCTACTAAAGGCACCAAAACAGAGGGAAAGTTAAGAGTTGTCATAGAATGGGTACCTCGATTTACTATTTGTACCTTTTATTATTATTTATATTTTATATTTATTATTTATAATATAAAGATATCTTATTATATATAAAGATATCTTATTATAATTTGATAATTAGAAATTGGAATTATTATTACTTAATATCTATTAAGTATAGATCTAATTTCTACATGAAAGATTTGAAAGGATATGGATGAGATATTATTATTATTCTTTTCTTCATTTTTTGCTCTTGTCTTCGAATTTCATTTACTAAGCAAAAAGTTTCTTAAAAATTAATTATATTCTTAAAAATTAATTATATTTATATTGAAGGGTTTGTTAGAATCCCATCCAGCAGGAGCAGGGATTCTTAGTCAAAATAGGATTATCGTAAGATATAGAAAGATAAAAAATTCTATATTTTGTAGATTTTAATTATATATGACGAGAAGAGGATATTTTTTTTATTTGCCTAATTTCACGAAAAAAAGAATTTCATCTTTTATCTTGTTGATAGAGGCGTCTTGATCAATAATCAGGAATATAGAAAAAGGGGCGGATTTTCTGTGACTTTTGATTCTTTATACGATTAGATCTTATGTCAACAAAGAAAACCCCATTCGTCTAATTTTGACTTGGATTCTGATAAACTAATTACTTGTTTGCTCAAAATAATTGAACTTAATGTTCTAATTTTGATTCAAAGGAAAGAAAGTATGGAGTTGAAATAACTCACTCAGAACGCTTTTTAAAGGATTACGTGGTACGATTAGATCGAATAAGCCCTTCTGGAATAAATACTCAGCCGCTTGTGAACCTTCGGGTACTGTTTTATTCAATGTTTGTTCAATTACTCTTTTACCCGCAAACGCAATGTAGGCATTGGGTTCGGCAATAATGATATCCCCCAACATACCAAAACTAGCTGTCACCCCACCGGTAGTAGGAGATGTAAGGATTGGTACATAGAATAACTTTTTATTTGATTGATAATCATATAAAGCAGAAGATATTTTAGCCATTTGCATCAAGCTCAAACTTCCTTCTTGCATGCGTGCCCCTCCGGAAGCACACACTATAATAAGAGGTAGAAATTCTTTAGTAGCGTATTCAATCAAACGGGTAATTTTCTCCCCGACTACGGATCCCATACTACCCCCCATA